ACGAATCATCTAATCCTACGATTTCATCCACTAATAAGGTTATCAAATAAATTGTAATTAAAATTGAAACAATAGAAAAGGATATATGAATTAATATATGTTCGAAAGTCGAAAATATCATATTTTTATGTTTTTAAAGGAAAAAGGGGAGAGTACCTTAATTACGGAATGGAAATCGGGAATTGAATTACTTATCGGACTTATTGTATCTCTTTTAGAGGATCCCATGCCGCCACTCGGACTCGAACCGAGATGCTCTAGCACTGCTTCCTAAGAGCAGCGTGTCTACCGATTTCACCATAGCGGCTTGTTCGAAATCATAATAACCTATTCATACTCAATCGTCGAGATTGAAGTAGTCAATTCATGTTTAGGAAAGATTCAAATTCATGAATACAAACTCGTTTAAATAGGTATTTGGACGTTCCATAATAGTCCTTATCATGTTTTATTTTAGGATGTCAGTTCTATTTAACTTAACAATAAGTTTTCGCGTAGTTTATCCTCTGTTGGAATAGAACTCTTGTAACTAGATAGTTCTTCCCTAGATAGAGGGAAAAACTATCTAGGGATAGAACTAAAAATAAAGCGTCCTTTCTCATTTTTTTTTAACAGAACAAAGTACCGTTTTTAGAATTTAAGAATTCTTAGTTAAATACCATAAAAGCAAAGAAAGTTCTATTTCCTATTGATGAGTTCAAAACATTAGGCTGTGAAAATTATATATATAACAAAAAATTAACTCATTTTTCGAGTCAGTTCCGATTCAGATTATTCCAATGTTTGATTATTTATTTGTCGGCACAAAAAAACTTTTTGAATTTCCGGTCGAAAGAGATTTCGATAATGAAAAAGCTTTTAACGCTGTCCAATATCCCTTCTTTTTCCAATCATTTTTACGAATACGCTTTTTTGACATAGAAGTACGTTTTTTTGGAACTGCCATTCAAAATTAAGAGATTACTCATTGCTATAGTTGGATGTGAAAGACATCTATCTATTATTTAAAACGAATCCTTATTTACTATTCATTATCTATCTATTTATTTTCTAGATGATACTACTGTCATAAAAAAAAAATTATAGATATGTATATGTGAAAATCGCATAAAATATTACTATTTATTTTTGATTTATATTACATACAATACACTATCCGGACGAAAAAAGAATTCATACTAATACTAATTGATGCCTTTATATCCTCGTATTCAAATCTATATAGCTATCGTATCCAATGTACCATAGAAATCAAATTGGTTGAAGTTGATAAAATAGAAAATAAACAATACAAAAAGAAATAAACAATATAAAAAGAAAAGGATTCTTTTGTCTATTTTCGTCGTGCTATATTTGTAATAAAATGCATCGAAAAGTTTAAGAAACCAACCAAAACTAAAAAAAAAACTTTAATCTTTGTTTCTATTCTATTAATGGGTCAAGCTCGAAGAGAGAATACACCTAATTTTTTATTTTCAAATTTGAATGAGATTATTAGTCAATCTATTAAAATATAAATTCCTTGATACAAAAAAGTAAAAAGGTATTTTAGTAATTCCTTCTTTTAATTGACGGATATCATAGCGTCTCCTATAAACATAAATCTATTTTATTGAAATGGAATGGAAGACAATAAATCAGTTCTACAATTCTACAATTAACCCGTTAATGATTCCGAATAAACTCATTAATAGGTTTTTTATTGGGTCAAGTTATTGACCTTAGTAGATCCTATGATTCATATCAGAATTAAGTACTTTTTTTGGTGCAATTCTTTATTCTTTCTCTATGGATATCAATTTTCGTAAAAAGAATTGAAATTTTCATTTTATATATCTGCATAAATATCTTACTTAATAATTAAGTATTAACTTTTCACTAGTAACGTGATATAATTTGACCAATTGTAACTTCTTTATTTGAATATTTGAAGGATTTGGTAAAGAATCAGAATAATTAAGAATATAAAATTTAGGTCTTGCATATCTTGATTTTTTTATTGACTTCTTTCGAAAGAGATAAGATCTGGTGAATCGGAAACAATTAATTAAGAATAAAAAGGTTTTATTTTTTATGGAACATACATATCCATACGCATGGATCATACCTTTCGTTCCACTTCCAGTTCCTGTCTTAATAGGGGTGGGGCTTCTCCTTTTTCCGACGGCAACCAAAAATCTTCGTCGTATGTGGGCTTTTCCTAGTGTTTTATTATTAAGTATAGTTATGATTTTTTCGGCTGATCTGTCTATTCAGCAAATAAATAGCAATTCCATATATCAATATGTATGGTCTTGGACTATCAATAATGATTTTTCCTTAGAGTTCGGCCACTTGATCGACCCACTTACTTCTATTATGTTAATATTAATCACTACTGTTGGAATTATGGTTCTTATTTATAGTGATAATTATATGTCTCGTGATCAAGGATATTTAAGATTTTTTGCTTATATGAGTTTTTTCAATACTTCCATGTTGGGATTAGTTACTAGTTCTAATTTGATACAAATTTATATTTTTTGGGAATTAGTTGGAATGTGTTCATATCTATTAATAGGTTTTTGGTTCACACGACCTATTGCGGCAAATGCTTGTCAAAAAGCTTTTGTAACTAATCGTATAGGGGATTTTGGTTTATTCTTAGGAATCTTAGGTCTTTATTGGATAACAGGTAGTTTTGAATTTAGGGATTTGTTCGAAATATTCAATAACTTGAGTTCTAATAATGAGTTAAATTTTTTTTTTCTTACTTTGTGTGCTTTTCTATTATTTTCCGGTGCAGTTGCTAAATCCGCGCAATTCCCCCTTCATGTATGGTTACCCGATGCCATGGAGGGACCTACTCCTATTTCGGCTCTTATCCATGCTGCTACGATGGTAGCAGCGGGAATTTTTCTTGTCGCTCGGCTTCTTCCTCTTTTTATAGTCATACCTTACATAATGAATCTAATATCTTTGATAAGTATAATAACAGTACTATTAGGAGCTACTTTAGCTCTTGCTCAAAAAGATATTAAGAGAAGTTTAGCCTATTCTACAATGTCTCAATTGGGTTATACGATGTTAGCTTTAGGCATGGGGTCGTATCGAGCTGCTTTATTTCATTTGATTACTCATGCTTATTCGAAAGCATTATTGTTTTTAGGATCCGGATCAATTATTCATTCAATGGAAGCTATTGTTGGATATTCTCCAGATAAAAGTCAGAATATGGTTCTTATGGGCGGTTTAACAAAACATGTGCCAATTACAAAAACAGCTTTTTTATTAGGTACACTTTCGCTTTGTGGTATTCCACCACTTGCTTGTTTTTGGTCCAAAGATGAAATTCTTAATGATACTTGGTTATATTCACTGATTTTCGCAATAATAGCTTGTTCCACAGCCGGGTTAACTGCATTTTATATGTTTCGGATTTATTTACTTACTTTTGAGGGGCATTTAAACGTTCATTTTCAAAATTACAGTGGAAAAAAAACGAGCTCGTTCTATTCAATATCTCTATGGGGTAAAGAAGGTCCAAAAACGAGTAAAAAAAAATGGAGTTTATTAACTTTATTAACAATGAATAATAATGAGAGGTTTTCTTTTTTTTCGAAGAAGACATACCAAATTGATAGTAATCTAAAAAAGATGACCCAACCCTTTATTACTTATTTTGAAACTTGGAATAAGAAAACTTTTTCATATCCCCATGAATCGGATAATACTATGCTATTCTCTCTGCTTATATTGGTCCTATTTACTTTGTTCGTTGGAGCCATAGGAATTCCTTTCAATCAAGAAGGAAAGGATTTGGATATATTATCTAAATGGTTAACCCCGTCTATAAACCTTTTACATAAAGATTTGACTAATTCTGTGGATTGGTATGAATTTGTGATAAATGCAATTTTTTCCGTCAGTATAGCATATTTCGGAATAATTATAGCGTCCCTTTTATATAAGCCTGTTTATTCATCTTTACAAAATTTGAACTTAATGAATTCATTTGTTAAAAAAGGTCCTAAGAGGATTTTTGGGGACAAAATAATAAATGTGATATATGGTTGGTCATATAATCGTGGTTATATAGATGCTTTTTATGCAACATCTTTCACTAAGGGTATAAGAGGATTAGCTGAATTAACTCATTTTTTTGATAGATGGGTAATTGATGGAATTACGAACGGCGTTGGTATTACGAGTTTCTTTGTAGGAGAGGGCATAAAATATGTAGGGGGGGGGCGCATCTCTTCTTATCTTTTCTTGTATTTATCTTATGTATCCATATTTTTATTAAGTTACTACTTTTTTTTCTTTAACTTTAATTTTAATATTAATAGGTAAGAATAGGATTTTATTTTTATTTTATAGTTTTATAGAATTTATTTCATTTCTTACAGCATTTGAAAATCGATCATTTTTTATATACCGCAATGGACTCGTCCATCGTTTATAGTCGAAAAGACGGGTCACAAGAGGTTTTTCAAACCAGAAGAAAGGATCTTCTTTTTCTTTGTTTTTAAGTATTTCTAACTTCGAATTTTCTTGATTCCCATCCAGATCAGAAGTTTCATAAACTGGGCTATTTTTATAGCATGTCTCTTTAAAGTGAAAGTGGAATTCATCCTTTGTTTTTTCCGTTCCATTCACTCGGATCTCTTCCGTTTCATCGATTTTGTCCGGATCCTCCTTTTCTTCCGAAAAAAGGGAAGGAGAAGGATCTTCTTCGGTGGATCCCTCTTGTTCCTCTTTAGTCCCCTTCGTTTCGGAAGTTGTTTCTATTTCTACATCTGTTTCTTCCTCGCTTTCCCCCCTTTCTTCCGTTTCTGAGGTTTCTTTCAGTTTCTTAGTAACAATGGGTGACGGTATTCTGCCTAAATAGTAGACACAGGTAATAAATAAGAGAATACTAAAGATTCGAGCCATAGAATTTCTCACTTCTGACACAAGGTACTTATTAGATCGAATAAGTACATTAGATCTAATAGAATTATTTTGCCGTATCCAGACTA